GAGTTTCTTTTCGCAAAGCAATGAAAAAGGCTATAGAATTAACTGAACAAGCAGATACAAAAGGAATTCAAGTGCAAATTGCAGGACGTATCGACGGAAAAGAAATTGCGCGTGTTGAATGGATCAGAGAGGGTAGGGTTCCACTACAAACCATTCGAGCCAAAATTGATTATTGTTCCTATACAGTTCGAACAATCTATGGGGTATTAGGCATCAAAATTTGGATCTTTATAGAAGGGGAATAATAAACCTTTATTTCCCTTTGCATTCTATCCAGCGATGGAACAAAAAATGATCAATTAGTTTCTTCTTTTTCTTTTCTGTTCAATAAAAAAAATGAACAATTATAATTCTATAAGGTTTAATAAAAATTAAATGAATCTTTTGATAAAATTGCTATGCTTAGTGTGTGACTCGTTGGTTTTTTGAGGGTTAGTATAAAAAACAGCCCCATAGTATAAACAAATAACTATAGAAGTAATAACCAACTCATCACTTCGTATTATCTGGATCCAAAGAACCAGTCAAGATATGATATATTGTTCATATTGTTGTAGCAACTGAAATCTTTTTTTATTAAAAAATCTGCTTCTAAGTTGTCAATCGAAATAAAAAAGAAAGGGTATGGATAAATGGAAGGATGAGAGAAAGAAAGAAAAAGAATTGATGATATAGAATTCCAATATGTAAGGTCTATGAGTCATCTCAGAAAAAATCTGCGTAATAAAGCATTAATACGGATTCATCATTAAATGGATCTGCTCGTCGAACAAAAAATAAAGAGCTTCGAGCCAATAAAGACTAAGACTATTGACTCAAGAACTAATAGCTCCGTTGTAGAATTCAGACCTAACCATTAAGTAAGAAGCGATGGGAACGATGGAACCTGTGAATTCAAAATATTTTAGTAAAAATAATTCAAATGATTCATTGATCGGGATGGCGGAACCGGCCAGAGACCAATTCATCTATTCGGAAAAGTTATGAACTAATGTAATGATAGAACTGAAATAGAAATTGAAAGAGTAAATATTCGCCCGCGAAAACTTGATTTTCTTGGATTGCTAAAATTGGGTCAATCCAATACGATAAAGAGTAAAACAAAAGAAAGATTTGTTTTAACATTCTAAAATATATAAATAGACTAAAAAATAGTTTAAAAAACGAGTTATTTAATATATTTAGATTTAGTTATCTATACAAACAAGATATACAAATTAATAATAGATTTGATATAGATTAAATGAAATCAATGATTTAGTATATTACTTATTAAATACATGTATATCTTAATTCAAATTATATTCTATCTGAATTGAATTCAAAATCTTTAATTTGAATTGATTTTATTCGCGAGGAGCTGGATGAGAAGAAACTCTCACGTCCGGTTCTGTAGTAGAGATGGAATTCAAAACAAACCATCAACTATAACCCCAAAAGAACCAGATTCCGTAAACAACATAGAGGAAGAATGAAGGGAATATCTTATCGAGGTAATACTATTTGTTTTGGTAAATACGCTCTTCAGGCACTTGAACCCGCTTGGATCACATCTAGACAAATAGAAGCAGGTCGACGAGCAATGACACGAAATGCACGTCGCGGTGGAAAAATATGGGTCCGTATATTTCCAGATAAACCAGTTACAGTAAGGCCCGCAGAAACACGTATGGGTTCAGGTAAAGGCTCTCCCGAATATTGGGTAGCTGTTGTTAAACCAGGTCGAATCCTTTATGAAATGGGTGGAGTAACAGAAAATATAGCCAGAAGGGCTATTTCTATAGCAGCGTCCAAAATGCCTATACGAGCTCAATTCATCATTTCGGGATAAAAAGAAATAGGCCTTAAAAATAGCGGGTGCAGATTTCTTTTTTTGAACAAATAATATTTCTTTTTTTCTTCGACCTTTTTATTGTAAAAAACAGATAAAAAAATGATATGATTCAACCTCAGACCCATTTGAATGTAGCAGATAACAGCGGGGCTCGAGAATTGATGTGTATTCGAATCATAGGAGCTAGCAATCGTCGATATGCTCATATTGGTGACGTTATTGTTGCTGTGATCAAAGACGCAGTTCCAAACATGCCTCTAGAAAGATCAGAAGTGGTCAGAGCTGTAATTGTCCGTACTTGTAAAGAACTTAAACGTGACAACGGTATGATAATACGATATGATGACAATGCTGCAGTTGTGATTGATCAAGAAGGAAATCCAAAAGGAACTCGAGTTTTTGGTGCGATTGCCCGAGAATTGAGACAATTCAATTTTACTAAAATAGTTTCATTAGCTCCCGAGGTATTATAAAATGAGACTACGATATGGTTATAGGTTATAGTAGGGTATTTAAAAGAAATAGATTAAGATTCATTTAGTAGATTTTGTCTCACGTATATACCTTTCAAAATTCATATTAATATTCATAAACAAATACGTAAAAAAAAAAAAAAGAAAAATATGTTGATTATATCCAAATTTGGAGGCACCAATAATTTTAATTAATCATGAGTAGTGATACTATTGCTGACATAATAACCTCTATACGAAATGCCGATATGTATAGAAAAAGCGTGGTTCGAGTAGCATCTACTAATATCAGCCAAAGTATTGTTAAAATACTTTTACGAGAGGGTTTTATCGAAAACGTGAGAAAACATCGAGAAAACAACAAAGATTTTTTGGTTTTAACCCTACGACATAGAAGGAATAGGAAAAGGACTTATCGAAATCTTTTAAATTTAAAACGGATCAGTCGGCCGGGTCTACGAATCTATTCTAACTATCAAAGAATTCCTAGAATTTTAGGCGGGATGGGGGTTGTAATTCTTTCTACCTCTCGGGGTATAATGACAGACCGAGAGGCTCGACTAGAAAGAATAGGCGGAGAAATTTTGTGTTATATATGGTAATCTTTCTATTATCCGAGTTGAATAGGAAACTTCTTTTTTGTGAAAAAGAAAAGATAAGGGGTGGGTTGTCTAATAGGGTTCTTCCTCCACTAGTTGATACTTCAAGGAGGTTTTACCTGGAATGAAAGAACAAAAATGGATTCATGAGGGTTTAATTACTGAATCGCTTCCCAACGGCATGTTCCGGGTTCGTTTAAATAATGAAGATATGATTCTAGGTTATGTTTCAGGAAAGATCCGACGTAGTTTTATACGAATATTGCCAGGAGATAGAGTCAAAATTGAAGTAAGTCGTTATGATTCAACCAGAGGTCGTATAATTTATCGACTCCGCAACAAAGAGTCGAAAGATTAGGTGTTTTTCAACTTCACTATTTCTTTCGCAGGAATACAATTCGAAATCGAAAATTTCAATAAACTTATTTTCTTCCAAGAAATGGATTCAAAATTAAAGTAAGGAGTGGCAAATATGAAAATAAGAGCTTCTGTTCGTAAAATTTGTGAAAAATGTCGATTAATCCGTCGTCGGGGACGAATTATAGTAATTTGTTCCAACCCAAGACATAAACAAAGACAAGGATAATAAGACTCGTTAAAGACCCAATATACAACTAAGAAGGGGGATCTTTTTTGACATGAAATGGATATATCCATATATCTCTGACTCAAATTTATGAGATGATAAAAGATGGCAAAAGCTATACCGAAAAAGGGTTCACGTGGACGTATTGGTTCACGTAAGAGTATACGTAAAATACCAAAGGGGGTTATTCATATTCAAGCAAGTTTCAATAATACCATTGTGACTGTTACAGATGTACGAGGGCGAGTGGTTTCTTGGTCCTCTGCCGGTACTTGTGGCTTCCGAGGTACAAGAAGAGGGACGCCATTTGCTGCTCAAACCGCAGCGGCAAATGCTATTCGTGCAGTAGTAGATCAAGGTATGCAACGAGCAGAAGTCATGATTAAAGGTCCCGGTCTCGGAAGAGACGCAGCATTACGAGCTATTCGCAGAAGTGGTATACTATTAACTTTCGTACGGGATGTAACCCCTATGCCACATAATGGCTGTAGACCCCCGAAAAAAAGACGTGTGTAGAAATAAAAATTGAAGATATTTCAATAGCAAGAGAAACAAGAGAGCAAGAGAAACAAGAGAAATAAATGATTCAATAATCAGATCAAATAATATTATTATGGTTCGAGAGAAAATAACAGTATCTACTCGGACACTACAGTGGAAGTGTGTTGAATCAGCAGCAGACAGTAAGCGTCTTTTGTATGGGCGCTTTATTCTGTCTCCGCTTATGAAAGGTCAAGCAGACACAATAGGCATTGCGATGCGAAGAGCTTTGTTTGGAGAAATCGAAGGAACATGTATCACACGTGCAAAATCTGAGAAAATCTCACACGAATATTCTACCATAATGGGTATTCAAGAATCAGTACATGAAATTTTAATGAATTTGAAAGAAATCGTATTGAGAAGTAATCTCTATGGAACTTGTGAGGCATCTATTTGTGTCAGGGGCCCTGGATATGTAACTGCTCAAGATATCATCTTACCACCTTATGTAGAAATCGTCGATAATACACAGCATATAGCTAGCTTGACGGAACCCATTGAGTTGGTTATTGGATTACAAATAGAGAAGAATCGTGGATATCTTATAAAAGCGCCAAATACCTTTCAAGATGGAAGTTATCCTATAGATCCTGTATTCATGCCTGTTCGAAATGCGAATCATAGTATTCATTCTTATGAAAATGGTAACAAAGAGATACTATTTCTCGAAATATGGACAAATGGAAGTTTAACTCCTAAAGAAGCACTTCACGAAGCCTCCCGGAATTTGATTGATTTATTGATTCCCTTTTTACATACCAAAGAAGAAAATTTAAATTTAGAGGACAATCAACACATAGTTCCTTTACCCCCTTTTACCTTTTATGATAAATTGGCTAAACTAACAAAAAATAAAAAAAAAAATGGCGTTGAAATCGATTTTTATTGACCAATCAGAATTGCCTCCCAGAATCTATAATTGTCTCAAAAGGTCCAACATATATACATTATTGGACCTTTTGAAT